CAGTAATCCCCCCTCTGAAAAAACAAACAATTAGTAATAAAATGTGGATGAATAATATTTTCATCGATTTTGGATCGGATTTGGCGGCATGGCCAAGCGGTAAGGCAGGGGACTGCAAATCCTTTATCCCCAGTTCAAATCTGGGTGTCGCCTGATCAACAAAATACTTAGAATTTCTTATTCTACTGATAGAATAGAACTCGACAAATTCTTGCCCTGCATAAGCAAAGGCAAAGGACGGGGCTTGTCGATACTTGATTTATAGAATACATAGTTCTATAAAAGACTGTAAGTTGTTTTCTCAAAATCTGGCTCTGTTTGGGTTCTGGGTAGCGGCCCAAACAGATATACCAATAGGGATGAGGTAAGGCTTACTTATTAATTCCAGAACTACGAAAGTAAGAGGTCAGAAATCTTGGTATCCAAAGGTTCCTAAAGGACATTCCATTTTTGCTTATGAAAGAAAGGTAACAAAACAAACAATAGGTCTTACTATTCCCACATGTTCCATTAGGAGCATTCCTTTGCAATTTGCAAGGAAAAGGTGTGTGTATCGTATTTTTACTTAATACTTCCCAATTCTACCAGAAATCCTATAAAGAATCTGTTACGAGTGGATTCATTGAATTGGTTCATCAACAGCCTTAAGTCAGAATCCTATTTTGACTCTGCGCCATTGATTCTACTATGATTATTGATCAATAATGGAATAATTCCTTCATAGAAATAGGAGATATAATTCACATGGATATAGTAAGTCTCGCTTGGGCTGCTTTAATGGTAGTCTTTACATTTTCCCTTTCACTCGTAGTATGGGGAAGGAGTGGACTCTAGGTATATTAATAATTGATTGAGTAATCGATTGAGTAATCGAATTGTATCAATTGTTTAATTGATCGTTTTGCATTGATCGTTTTTCGAAGCTTTATTTTTAAAAAGCTTGTCTTTCTTTCAAAATTATACTGGAAAGACAATAATGAATAATAACCATTCGATCAAACAACGAATGATTACTATAGTTTAGTTGTATTTCAAAACTCAAATCTACGCATGATAGGAAATTTTTTCCAACCGAATTCCTCCTAAATATTCTGTTTGGATAAACCTGTTCTTACCAGAATTATGGATATTACAATGAGAAAAAACCAATCCCTAGTTTTTTCTTTATTTGTTTCTCTCTTTCTTTACTTTCACTGTTCTAAGAACAAATCGTTCTGCTATTAGATTACGACGATACTTACTTTATACTGGAAGTGACTAGTGGTTGTCCAAAGAGGTTCTACACATAATAAAATTAGATCTTTCTTCCGCTGAGTGATCCACCACATATCATACATTTAACATTTTAGACTCTTAGAGATTTTTTTATGCTTTTTTGACTCATCTCATGTCATGTTTAAGCATGAAAAATGGTCCGAGTCCCCTTTACTAATCTACTTCCTTTCAAAATCTGAAGAAGTTACCATAGAACTTCGTAAATGATCTGTTAATGGCTCAATCAATGACTTCTTGGGATGGGAAATCAAAAAAATTCCTTGGTTTTGTTTTCTTTTGCTATAGTATATTCCTATACTATTCTTCCTCTATTGATTCTTTTGATGGATCCCGGAACCTATATATAAAATTATAAGAAACCTAGGAATTAGAAGAATTGGCCTTCGATTATTTTGGGTTGATCGAAATCGAGTGGATGTAGCGAAAAAAAAAATAGAATTAGACTGCTATTTCGATGTACTAGTCTACTATTTAGATTAGATGTACATCTAATACATCATATACATATTGTAAATTGATCTATATAAACCCTCCATTTAGATAAAGTCTATATCTGTATACAATACAACTTTATATGATAATATCATTGTATACAATATTAGATAATATAAAATACTCTAAAGTGTGGTAGAAAGGACTATATATAGTCCTTTCTACCACATTTTATGATTCCAACCAGATCATTTCATTTAAGACTTGGAATTTTCTTTTAATCCCTTTCTTTCATTTCTTCAATCATTGAAAAAAGGATTGATAAGAACTAATAATTCAGATTCAAATTAATCATTTTGACTGACTGTTTTTACGTAGATAATAAGTAAAAAAGCAGTAGGAACTAGAATGAACAGTGCAGTAGCAATAAATGCGAGAATATTGACTTCCATAATTTCATTATTTATTTTTTTTCTTCGCAATAACTCGGGATGTAATCCCATAGAGATGAGAAATTTAACTCCTGTAAATTCATTGGGATGAATTGATCCTGATGATACTGAATAGGATCAATATTATGAATAACAATATCTGATCTATCAAATCGATTCATCGTCGAGAATTGAATAGTATAACATGGGAAGATCCTTTATCCATACTAATTACGAAATGGGATTTTTTATTGGATCAGGAATCCCATTGGATTTTTCATCCTCTTCCACTTTTTCTTTTCTATAACCTACTGTCTTCCTTATCTTATACAACTCTCCTTCCTGTGTATTATACTTACAAT